AACTCAAGTTGGATAATTCTCAAATAGCTTAAAAGAAAAAAATATTTAGGCAATTTATTTCATTTTTTGAATGGTCTTTAACCCCCTCCTGTTTGTCTCATTTAATCTTTATCTTTATTATATTATACAGTTATTGAGACAATTTAAAAACGGCGTTTCCTTGTTCTGGGATCCTTTTTTCTTTGTGTTAAATCAGTGGGTTTAGACATTACTTCGGTGCTTCTTAATCCTTACAAAATGGCAGCAACATACCCCTTTTGTGATTTCTTTCTATCAAAGAATCATATAAACGCTCGATTCCCGCGCGATACACTTTGAATCGAAAGACTTTTCTCAATTCCAACAAATTTTACTTTTGAATTAAAAACTTGACTGAATCGGATCCTTTCGATTTATATATTGATATACTTACGAAGTTGTTCCAACCTATTGATTGGTATTAACCCTAGATTCTTGCCCCCTGAAAGATGAATCCATAGCTTATACCCGAGCTCCATCATGTACTACATTTTTCATTACAACCTAACAAAAATAAGGATTCTAGTGAAAACAGAACAGATGTCGGGTCAAGAGCACCTTCATTCATAGAAAAGATGGCGGATGTAAGAATAAAAATCCACACCGGATCGTGTCCTTCAAGTCGCACGTTGCTTTCTACCACAGCGTTTCAAACGAAGTTTTACCATAACAAAACATTCCTCTAATTTGGAACCCGTATGGAATTGATTCAATTGTGGAATCATGAATAGTCATTGGTTCCGTCGATACATAAACAGTTTAATCTATACCCTTTTTTCTTCTATACAAAGATGGTAAAATTTTTTTGAAGCAATCTTAGCAAGACCCCACCTATTTTTGTATGTTATTATATGAATGCAACATTTTACTTTTTATTAAAAAAACTAATAGAAATATAGAAATAATATGAATAAATGAATTATTTTTTACTCTGCATCTTAAAGTGACACAATATGGCCCATTTCCTACTTTTTTGAATACCAAAGATTCAACTCAAAAGCAATCATTAAAAATTTTTATAATCGAAAAAGTTTACTATTTCGATATCATTATTTGAATAAAGTTTTACAGTAAAGACTAAAAATTTGATTATCATAAAAAAAAATATCTTTTCTTTTCGAATTGAACCATCAACGATTTAAAGCAGATAAGTGAATTGAACAAAAACCCCATTTTTGTGTGAGATAGATAAAAAAGACCGATCTAAGAGAAGATTTAGGTACTTGTTCTTTCAATTTTAATTTTATTAAAAAGATAAGATGAACGAATAGGGGTTTTTCATACCTATCAGATATACTGAACTACAGTCTTTATTATGGATCTGTTACATATGTAACTTGATTCGTTGTTAATGAGATTCGGACATACACAGATATACAGATATTTAAATGAAGACCTCCTGTTACTGTTACTAATTAAGAACTATCTACCCCACGACTCTCTGGGAATGCTGAATCAGAATGATCCCCTTTGGGGAAAGGATACTCTCTAGGGACAAAGACAAACAAGTCCAGATTGGGCGCTTGCTCGTAATTTTTTAGTTTACCCAAACCCAGTCTTGTCTTAAGAGACTTAATCCCATTAATCCCATTAATTGAATGTAATAACCTTCCTCTTGTTTAGAATAAAGAGATCCTAATAATTTTTGGCTACCCCATTTAAGTTTAATTTGAATGGATAAAGAATAAGATATAGGAAAGAAGGGCTCTTTCTTATTGTGATTAAAAATAAAATGTATCTTTGAAAATTCAAAAATATATGAGACGTAAGGTTTTTCTTCAAATTAAGTAGCTAAACCCCTTCAATATGAAGGGAATGAACATATGATGAAAAATCCGCCATACTTTATTTAATTTTTTAATTAGTTGAATTCAACTAGGGTGTGACCTATGTTACCATCATATCTTGATCACAAACAAATATTTTTAGTACTCTCTGTATGTTGTGAAAAACAAAGATATGATTCATAAAAGAATCATTATAAATTATAAAATAAACAAGAATAACATTCTATCCAATATTAGGCATTTAAACATAACGTTTTTTTAAAAAGATACTTTTAAATGTATATACCTGGGACGAAAGGATTCGAACCTCCGAATACCGGGACCAAAACCCGTTGCCTTACCACTTGGCCACGCCCCATCTATATTTCCATTCTACACTAATAAAGAATAATATTAGTATTGGGTCTTGGTCAATTCCAGGACAATTTTATAATTTTATATATAAAATCTTTATAGAATAGATTAGATTCTTGCTAGGATTTTTACGCGTGTAGATATAGAATTCAACCAAATCCATTGATCATTACATATAATTAAATTAAGATATTCTATGAAAGTATGATTTCTTCTATTCTCCTTTGTTTGAGAATTGGGGAATTTTTGATTGGGTGGGTTCAAAGAAAAAGAAGGATTTTTGTCTACCTTACTTTACTTCATTTTTCCTTATATCATTAACTCAATCAAAATGCAATTAG